AAACTCTATCCTTTAATTGTTCGGCTATATATTCTGCAAGGATGTTAGGGTGTCCGTAAGGTTTTGCAATTTTTGTGATAGTAATGTTAAGTTTTTTGTTTACAGAATCTATTTTTTTTTGTACATGGCTCTGTAATTCTTTGATTCTTCGCGATCCATCCTCTATTAACAATTTTGGGAACCCTATATATATTATGACATGGATCAGATCGATCGTTTTTTGAATCTTTATATATACAATTGTCTCGGCACTGGAAGAGATTTTTATATTTTTTTCTACATAATTCTTGATACAATCCTGTATTTTTTGATCTTCCTGAAGACCCTCAGGATAATTTTTTGGTTGTTCAAACCAAAGGGAATGATGGCTTTGGGTTGTACCAAGTCTGAAACCAAGTGGATTTATTTTTTGTCCCATAAAACCTCGCACCCATCATTGGCCCATAGCATTCTGCCCCCAAATATAGCCTCGTATAGAAAACATTCATACTTATCTTGAATATCTATATACTTCTCTTTATATATCCATCCTCTTTTTTTTAACCATAGATAAAAGTTTTTATCTTTAGAGATATCTTGCAATACAATAGTTATGTGACAGGTGGGTCTTTTTATCGGATAACTACGTCCTCTAGCTCGAGGTTTTAACTTTTTCACGATAGTACCCTCGTTAACTTCGGCTTGACTAATAATTAAAGCCGTTTTGTCGAAATCCATATTGTTAGTAGCATTTGCTGCTGCAGAATAAACTAATTTAAAAATGGGATAACATGCTCGATAAGGCATGAGTTCTAGTTTCATAAGTATTTCATCATAGGGACGCCCACGAATCTGATCAATTACTCTTCGCGCTTTGTGAGCAGACATACATATATGTTGACCTAAAGCATATACTTCTACCTCAGGTACCCTCTCTATCATAAGGTTCACCTCCCACCAATAAACGACGAGCACCCATATTAACTTTATTAACATTAACGACGAGATTTTTTATCGTTTCTCGTATGCTCCCGGAAATTCCGAGTAGGTGCAAATTCTCCCAATTTGTGACCTACCATACTATCTGTTATATAAATAGGTAAATGCTCTTTCCCATTATGAATAGCAATTGTATGGCCGATCATTTTGGGTATAATGGTAGATGCCCGGGACCAAGTTACTATTATTTCTTTTTCTGTCCTTCGGTTGAGCTTCTCAATTTTTTCCAATAAATGATTAGCTACAAAGGGTTTTTTTTTTAGTGTTTTTAGTGAACGTGTCACAGCAAATTCCTCCTATCTTTTTTATTTTTTTTTGTAAAGACGAAGAAACATATTTGATTTTCAATACTCTCCTATTTACTACGGCGACGGAGAATCAAACTATCACTATATTTTTTCTTTTTTCTATTTCTTCTTCCAAGCGCAGGATAACCCCAAGGGGTTGTGGGTTTTTTTCTACCAATTGGGGCCCTCCCTTCACCACCCCCATGGGGATGGTCTACAGGATTCATAACTACCCCTCTTACTACAGGACGCTTACCTAGCCAACACTTAGATCCGGCTCTACCCAAACTTTTCTGGTTCACCCCAAGATTACCCACTTGCCCGACTGTTGCTGAGCAGTTTTTGGATATCAAACGGACCTCCCCAGATGGTAATTTTAATGTGGCCGATTTACCCTCTTTTGCAATCAGTTTCGCTACAGCACCCGCAGCTCTCGCCAATTGTCCGCCCTTTCCAAGTGTGATTTCTATGTTATGTATGGCCGTGCCTAAGGGCATATCGGTTGAAGTAGATTCTTCTTTTTGATCAATCAAAACCCCTTCCCAAACTGTACAAGCTTCTTCCAAAGCATACGGCTTTCCGGATGTATATGATGATATCTAGACAGATGGATCTTATATGAATCGTATGATGAAGTACCACATGAGTTGATATATTGGAATCCAAATCTGCCGAATCACTCATGTTATGATCTTCTACATCCTAGGTCTCCCCGTTCCTTCATCTGGCTTATGTTCTTCATGTAGCATTCAGACCGAATGACTCTATGAAATTACGTCGATACTTCCACATATTACGGGTAACGTAGGAGACATCTCTATTTTTCCCCCGGGGTAGAATTACCACTGCTTAGCTTTCAATTCGCCTCTGACCATCAAATGAAATGTGAATAACTCGTCCTCCTCTCTTTGAAACAAGGGGCGCTTCCGGTTCTGTCGGTGCTTCAAACAATTTTGTCTTCTCCATATTACCATATCTCTAGAGTCAATAATTTTCTATGAGGAACTACTGAACTCAATCACTTGCTGCCGATACTCTTCAGTTTTCTGTTGAGGTCTATCCCGTAGAGGTACTCAAATTGGATCAGTGATCGATTTCTAGGTTTCGTCGTAAACCTAATTGGTTACTTCCAATTACGTAAATCAATAGTTCAAACCGCACTCAAAGGTAGGGCATTTCCCATTGAGATAGGAACTTCTGTACCAGAAACAATGGTATCTCCAATTATAGCCCCTCTGGGATGTAAAATATATCTCTTCTCACCATCCCTATAGTGTATGAGACAAATGTTTGCATTTCGATTAGGGTCGTATTCTATGGTTACGATTCTACCAGATATGTCTTTTTCATTCCGTCGAAAATCAATTTTACGGTATAGACGCTTATGACCTCCCCCTCTATGCCTTGCGGTAATGATTCCTCTGGCATTACGACCTTTACCACAACGACGCTGTCCATAGATCAAATTATTTCGTGGATTGGATTTCACTTGACTGCCGACGGTTCTGCTCGAGGTAGAAGTTTTGTATAAATGTATCGCCGTGTTATTAAGTATTTTGATTTAAGTTCTTTTCTTTCTAAGAGGTGGAATAGAATAACCCGGTTGAAGCGTAATAATCATGCGTCTATAATGCATTGTATGTCCCATAATGGGTCCCTTTCTTCTACCCTTTCCCGGGAGTCGATGACTATTCATAGCTATTACCTTGACACCAAAAAAGAGTTCGACCCAATGCTTTATTTCTGTCCTAGTTGATCCTGATTCGACATTAGAAGTATATTGATTGTTCCCCAATAACCGAATACTTTTGTCTGTAAATACTGCATATTTGATTCCATCCATAAATCTATTTTCTTCCCTATGAGTTCCGGTATCGATAAGAATTCTACTTCTTACTGTTCATATGTTATGATATGAATATACCATAGTAATTATATTAATTCGTTATGTATGGATGATGAGATTCCATTGATACGGAGCCAATTCCAATAGACGTATAGACGTATTGAACGTTCGCGTTGTACTGCATCCAGCAGGAATTGAACCTACGAATTTGCCAATTATGAGTTGGGCGCTTTAACCATTCAGCCATGGATGCGTAATGGGGATTAGCATATATTTCAAGTATCTAGCCTAACTCTATAGAAAAATCGTTATATATTCTATATAATAATAAATATAATAATAATTTCCAAGTCAATTCTACATGATAATAATAAAAATTTCCAATATGTAATTAAATACATATATAAATATAAAGTCAAATTTTAAAGAAATCCTAAGGAGGAATCAATATGAGGCAAGACAGGGCAAAACGACGTCTATATAAATCCTGGATTTTTGAGTTTAGGGAGGTATTGAGAGAGATCAAGAATTCTCACTATTTCTTAGATTCGTGGACCAAATTGGATTCAGTGGGATCTTTCATTCACGTTTTTTTCGACCAAGAACGTTTTATGAAACTCTTTGACCCACGAATAGTAAGTATCCTCTTTTCACGCGATTCGCAGGGTTCAACAAGCAATCGATCTTTCACGATCAAAGGTGTAGTACTGCTTGTAGTAGTGGTCCTTCTACATCGTCTTAACAATCGAAATCTGGTCGAAAGAAAAAATATCTATTTGAGGGGGCTTCTTCCTATACCCGTAAACTCCATTGGACCCAGAAATGATTCATTGGAAGACTCTTTTGAGTCTTCCAATATCCATAGGTTGATTGTTTCGCTCCTGTATCTTCCAAAAGGGAAAGAGATCCCTGAGAGTTCTTTCATGGATCCGAAAGAGAGTACTTGGATCAATCAAAGAAAGGTTCAACAACTTCCCAAAGAAATCGAAGAATTTCTTGGGAATCCAACAAGATCCTCTCGTTCTTTTTTCTCTGACAGATGGTCAGAACTTTATCTGGGTTCGACTCCTACTGAGAGGTCCACTAGAGATCAGAAATTGTTGAAGAAACAACAAGATGTTTCTTTTGTCCGTTTCAGGCGATCGGAAAATAAAGAAATGGTTGATATATTCAAGATAATTACGTATTTACAAAAAACCGTCTCAATTCATCCTATTTCATCAGATCAGGGATGCGATATGGTTCCGAAGGATGAACCGGATATGGACAGTTCCAAGAAGATTTCATTCTTGAACCAAAATCCATTTTTTGATTTATTTCATCTATTCCATGACCGGAACAGGGGAGGATACACGTTTCACCACGCAGAAGAGAGATTTCAAGAAATGGCGGATCTATTAACTCTATCAATAACCGAGCCGGATCTGGTGTATCATAAGGGATTTGCCTTTTCTATTGATTCCTGCGGATTGGATCAAAAAAAATTCTTGAATGAGGTATTCAACTCCAGGGATGAATCGAAAAAGAAATCTTTATTGGTTCTACCTCCTATTTTTTTTGAAGAGAATGAATCTTTTTATCGACAGATAAGAAAAAATTTGGTCCGGTGCGGGAATGCTTTGGAAGATCCAAAACCAAAAAGAGTGGTATTTGCTATCAACAACATAATGAAGGCAGTCAATCAATATAGATTGATCCAAAATCTGATTCAAATCCAATATAGCATCCATGGGTACATAAGAAATGGTTCGAATCGATTTTTTTTTATGAATAGATCCGATCGCAACTTCGAATATGGAATTCAAAGGGATCAAATAGGAAATGATACTCTGAATCATAGAACTATAATGAAATATACGATCAACCAACATTTATCAAATTTGAAAAAG